ATTAATAAGATTCTCATCTTAATTTTAATTTTTTTTTTTTTTTTTTCTTTCTTTATACTTTTTTTTATATAGAATAATATTTTTTTTTTTATTATTTTAATTTTTTTTAATAATTTTAATTTGTTAATTATTTTTTAAAAATTATTATTTTTTAAAATAATTTTATTTTTCATATATATATATATATTAATAAATAATATACCTAATTAGAAATATATAAATTAATATAATCATATAAATAAATATCTATTTTCTTCGATAGAAAGAATGTTAGATAAATCTTTATATATAGATTTTGTTAACTATAAATATCACTATTTTTGGATTGTGAAATTTTTTTTATAATTATATATATAATATATATGTATACTAAACATTTATATATATATATATTATATATTGATTATTCTTAGTATACTCCTTAATGAAATGTAAAAAATTACAATTAAATTTTCTATATAATGTAAATTTTAAAAATTTTATAAATTTTTAAAAATTTTTTAAAGATTTTTTAAAAAATTATTATTAAATATTCATTATATATACAAAAAAAAAAAAAATTGTATTAAATATTCTTTTAATTAATTAATATTATTAATATATAAATTAATATAATAAATAGTTATTTAATTTCTGAAATTACTTATATAATATTAATTAATAATATTATTAATTTATATTTATTTAATTATTTATTGTTATTTTGAATGGATTATTTTTTTCTTTAATTTATTAATATTATTTACATATTAATTTTTATAAAATATTTTTTTTATATTTTTTTTCATTATTAATAAGATTTTTAATAGTAAAAAAAAATTTTTTTTATTATTATAGTTATATATTGAATTAATTAGTTATTATTATTTATATATAAATTGTAATTATAAATTATTTTTTAATTTTCAAAATTATTAATATAATTTTAATTTATATTTTTATTATTTTTATTTGTTATAATTTAATTTATAAATATAGATAAATTCTTAAATAATTAAAAATTTATTTTATTAATTAAAAGGAATTTTAATTTTAAGTTGTAATATTTAAAAATAATAATTTATAAATAAATTTAAAATTAAAAATAATAATTATTATTATTATAATTTTAAAATTGGATAAATAAATTTTTAATATATTAATAAAATAAATTTTTAAATATTAATATTTATTATAAATTAATTAATAAAATAAATTTTTAAAAATTGAGAATATATTTTATAAATTTAAATAATATTTAATATAAAATTATTTTATAAGGGGTAAAATAATAGAAAATTAAAAAATGAAATTAGGGATTTAGTGATTAAGATTTATTATTTTAATTTTAATTTAATTATATAATTTTTTAATTTTTTAAAAATTATTAATAAAAATAATAAATTTTTATTAATAATTTATTAAAATTAATTATTTTTAATTAATAAAATGATAATAATTAATTATAATTATATAAATTATTAAAATAATAATTTATTTATTAATAAAATTAAAATATATTTTTTAATTTTATTTATAAAGTTTTATTTTGGCTTAAAAATTTGTTGTTAATTTGATTTATATGTAAATTTTTGTGTGAATTTTTATTAATTTAAATAGTTAATAAATTTATTTTATTTCAATAATTAATATTATTAATTAAAGAAATTTATAAATAGCAATATTAAAAAGTATTGACTAAATTGGTGCCAGCAGTCGCGGTTATACTAATAATACAAATAAATTTTTTTTATAAAAAGTTAAATTGTTAAAAAAAAATAAATTTATATTTTATTAAGTGAAATTTTAAATTTAAAATATTTTATTATATAAATAATTGAAGCTAAGAAATTTTTAATAAAAACTAGGATTAGATACCCTATTATTTAAAATGTAAATTAAAATTATTAAAGTAGTAATAGTTATGTTCTTGAAACTTAAAAAATTTGGCGGTATTTTAGTCTATTCAGAGGAACCTGTTCTATAATCGATAATCCACGATGGACCTTACTTAAATTAGTTTTAGTTTATATACCGTCGTTATTAGAATATTTTATAAGAATAATAATATTCAAGATTTTTAAAAAAAAATTATATCAGATCAAGGTGTAGCTTATATTTAAGAAGAAATGGGTTACAATAAAATTATTTATGTGGATATAAATATGAAAAATTTATTGAAATTGGATTTGATAGTAAAATTATAAAGATTAATAATTTGATTTTAGCTCTAAAATATGTACACATCGCCCGTCACTCTTATTATAAAATAAGATAAGTCGTAACATAGTAGAAGTACTGGAAAGTGTTTCTAGAATGCAATTTAAAGCTTATAAAGTAAAGTATTTCATTTACATTGAAAAGATTTTTGTGCAAATCAATATAAATTGATTAAATTTTATTTATTAATATTATTATTGATTAATTAATATTATTAAAAATAATTATAATATAAAAATGTTTTAGTATTGTTTAAAGAAAAAATAATTTTAATAATAGTGAATTAGTATTGTAAAAGAAAATTGAAATAATTTGAAAAAATATTATTATAAAAGAAAATTTCATTTATTGTACCTTGTGTATCAGTGTTTATTAAATAAATAATATAAATATATTTTTTTCGATTTTAAAAGAGTTAATATAATATTAAATTTAATGTGATAAAATTATTTTAAATATTATATTAGAAATGAAATGTTATTCGTTTTTAAAGGTATCTAGTTTTTTAAGAAATAAATTGAATTTATAATTTATAAATTTATTTAATTTTTTAAATAAATTAAATAATTTTATAAATTAAATATTTTATGGGATAAGCTATAAAATAAATTATTAAAAATAATAAATAATTATAAAAAATATATGTTTAAAAATATCAATTATTTGTAAATTTGTTATAATTTATTTTGTTATAATTTATTATTTATTATATTTTAAGTTTTTATTAAAATATTAATTTTAATAAAAAAAATTAAGAAAAAATGATAAAATTAGTATATTATAATGTTAAATAAATAATAATGAAAAGTTTATGTAAAGAATTCGGCAAAAATAATATTCGCCTGTTTAACAAAAACATGTCTTTTTGAATTAAATATAAAGTCTAACCTGCCCACTGATAATTATTAAATGGCCGCAGTATTTTAACTGTGCAAAGGTAGCATAATCATTAGTCTTTTAATTGAAGGCTGGAATGAATGGTTGGACGAAATATTAACTGTTTCATTTAAATTTACAATAGAATTTTATTTTTTAGTCAAAAAGCTAAAATTTTATTAAAAGACGAGAAGACCCTATAAATCTTTATATTTTATTTATTTTAATTAATAAGATTGATTTTATTATTATAAATTAAAGTATTTTATTGGGGTGATATTAAAATTTAATAAACTTTTAATTTATTAAAACATAAATACATGAATTATTGATCCATTAATAATGATTAAAAATTTAAGTTACTTTAGGGATAACAGCGTAATTTTTTTGGAGAGTTCTTATTGATAAAAAAGATTGCGACCTCGATGTTGGATTAAGATATAATTTTGGGTGTAGCCGTTCAAATTTTAAGTCTGTTCGACTTTTAAATTCTTACATGATCTGAGTTCAAACCGGTGTAAGCCAGGTTGGTTTCTATCTTTAATAATATGTATAATATTTTAGTACGAAAGGATTAAATATTAAAATAATTATATTTTGGATTATGAATTTTAATAATGTAAACTATTTTGGCAGATTAGTGCAATAAATTTAGAATTTATTTATGTAATAATATTTTTACAAATAGTACTTGTTTTATATAGAATTATTATTATCATTAATTAGAAGTTTATTATTAATTATTTGTGTATTAGTAAGAGTTGCTTTTTTAACTTTATTAGAACGTAAAGTTTTAGGGTATATTCAAATTCGTAAGGGTCCTAATAAAGTTGGTATTATAGGAATTCCACAACCTTTTTGTGATGCAATTAAATTATTTACTAAAGAACAAACTTATCCTTTATTAGCTAATTATTTAAGATACTATATTTCTCCAATTTTTTCATTATTTTTATCTTTAATTCTTTGAATATGTATACCTTTTTTTGTTAAACTATATTCTTTTAACTTGGGCTTATTATTTTTTTTATGTTGTACAAGATTGGGGGTTTATACAGTGATAGTGGCTGGTTGATCTTCTAATTCGAATTATGCATTATTAGGAGGTTTACGAGCTATAGCTCAGACTATTTCTTATGAAGTTAGTTTAGCTTTAATTTTATTGAGATTTGTATTTTTAATTGGAAGATATAATTTATTGGGATTTTTTTATTATCAATATTATATTTGATTTTTTGTAATTTTATTTCCTATAGCTTTAATTTGATTTACTATTTCTTTAGCTGAAACTAATCGAACTCCTTTTGATTTTGCAGAAGGAGAATCTGAATTAGTTTCAGGATTTAATGTAGAATATAGAAGTGGGGGTTTTGCTTTAATTTTTTTAGCTGAATATGCAAGAATTTTGTTTATAAGAATATTGTTTTGTGTAATTTTTTTAGGATGTGATATTTTTTCATTTTTTTTTTATTTTAAATTAATATTAATTTCTTTTTTATTTGTTTGAGTTCGAGGAACATTACCTCGGTTTCGTTATGATAAATTAATATATTTAGCTTGAAAATGTTTTTTATCTTTTTCTTTAAATTATCTATTATTTTTTATTGGTTTTAAAATTTTATTATTTTCTTTTTTATTAATTAAATTTAGTAAAGTTAATAGAAAATTAAATTTCTATATTATGTTTTCAAAACATATGCTTATTCAAGCTCATTAACTAATTTAATAAATTATCTCATCATTTAGTGATTAATGGGTTAATTAAATAATATAAAAAGTAAATAATAGTTAAAATTTGACCAATTAATACATATGGTTCTTCAACAGGACGAGCTCCGATTCATGTTAATAAAATTACAGTTATTACTATTGATCAAAATAAAATTTTATTAATTGGGTAAAATTGGACTCCTCGGAAATTTCTTAAGTGATAAAATGGTAGAATTATTAAAATTGCAATAGATAAAACTAAAGCAATAACTCCTCCTAATTTATTAGGGATTGATCGTAAAATTGCATAAGCAAATAAAAAATATCATTCTGGTTGAATATGTGCTGGAGTAACTAATGGATTTGCTGGAATAAAATTATCAGGGTCTCCTAATAAATTAGGATTAATTAGTACTAGTATAATTAATATTATTATTATTATTAAAAATCCAACAATATCTTTAAAAGAAAAGTAAGGATGAAAAGGAATTTTGTCAATATTAGAGTTTAATCCTATAGGGTTATTGGATCCAGTTTGGTGTAAAAATAATAAATGAATTATAGTTATTGCAAGAACAATAAATGGTAAAATAAAATGAAATGTAAAAAATCGAGTAAGAGTTGCATTATCTACAGCAAATCCCCCTCACACTCATTGAACTAAATCAATACCTAAAAAAGGAATTGCAGATAATAGGTTAGTAATAACTGTTGCACCTCAAAAAGATATTTGTCCTCAAGGTAATACATATCCTATAAAAGCTGTTCCTATTACTAAAAATAAAATAATTACTCCGACTATTCAAGTAGGAGTAAATAAATAAGATCCATAATAAATTCCTCGACCTACATGTATATAAATACAAATAAAAAAAAATGATGCTCCGTTAGCATGTAATGTTCGAAGAAATCATCCATAGTTTACATTTCGACAAATATGATTTACTCTATCAAAAGCTAAATTAATATCTGCTGTATAATGTATTGCAAGAAATAATCCAGTTAAAATTTGAATAATTAAACATAAACCTAATAAAGAACCAAAATTTCATCAACTAGAAATATTAATAGGAGTAGGTAGATCAACTAATGCATTATTGGCAATTTTTAATAAAGGGTGAGAATTTCGTAAAGGTTTATTCATTAAGTTATTATTCGTAAAGGTCCTTTAGATAATTTAGTGATTTTGATTACTATAATTAATGTAATTAATAAATAATTTATTAATAAAATTGTGATTAAATTAATAGGATAATTATATAATTTATTTAATGATAAAGAATTTTCTGTAAAATATGAATAATTATTAGAAATTGATTCTATTTCATTATTATTCATAAAAAATAATAATGAAGGTTTATCGATAATAATAGATAAAATAATTAAAAAAAATAAAGTAATTATTAAAGATAATATTAATTTAATGGATAAATTAAATATTTCATTTGAAGCTAAAGATGTAACATAAATAAATAAAACTAATACTCCTCCTATAAAAATTAAAAATAAAATATAAGAGTATCAAAAATTTTTTGCTATTAATCCTGTTAATAAACAAATTAATGTAGTTTGAATTAATAATGTTAATCCTATTGATAAAGGATGAATTATATTAATAAAAATAATTGAAGTTAAAAAAATTATTGAATATAAAATAAATTGAAGAATTTCAAAAGATAGTTTATTAAAAATATTAATTTTGGGGATTAATGATAAAGAAATTTCTTTTCTTTTGAAGTTTTAAAAGAAATAATCTTATTTTTGATTTACAAGACCAATGTTTTTATTAAACTATTAAAACTAATGAATATATTTATTTATTGAATATTACCTAGATTTTTATTTATTGTTTCTTTATTTTCTTTTGTTTCTAATCGAAAACATTTATTATCTATATTATTAAGTTTAGAATATATTGTTTTAATATTATTTTTTATATTATTTATTTATTTAAATATAATAAATTATGAAAATTATTTTAGAATAATATTTTTAACTTTTAGAGTTTGTGAAGGAGCATTAGGTGTTTCAATTTTAGTTTCTTTAATTCGTACTCATGGTAATGATTATTTTCAATCTTTTAATATTATATAAAATTATGTTAAAATTTATTTTTATAGTTTTATTTATTTTACCTATTTGTTTTATAAAAAAAATTTTTTGAACGGTTCAAAATTTATTATTTTTTATTAGATTTATATTTATTATAATAAATAATTCAATAAATTATTGAGTTAATATTTCATATTTTTTAGGGTGTGATATTATATCTTATGGTTTAATTTTATTAAGATTTTGGATTATTTCTTTAATATTAATAGCAAGAGAAAAAATTAATACATTTAATAATTATAAAAATTTATTTTTATTTAATGTAATTTTATTATTAATTTTATTAATTTTAACGTTTATAAGAATAAGATTATTTATATTTTATTTATTTTTTGAAAGAAGTTTAATTCCAACTCTATTTTTAATTTTAGGTTGAGGATATCAGCCTGAACGTTTACAAGCTGGGCTATATTTGTTGTTTTATACTTTATTTGTTTCTTTACCTATATTAATTGGTATTTTTTATTTATTTAATAAAATAGGAACAATAAATTTTTATTTAATAAATAATTATTTATTTAATTATGATTTATTATATTTTTGTATAATTTTAGCTTTTTTAGTAAAGATGCCTATATTTTTAGTTCATTTATGATTACCAAAAGCTCATGTTGAAGCCCCAGTATCGGGATCAATAATTTTAGCGGGAATTATATTAAAGTTAGGGGGATATGGATTAATGCGAGTTATTTCATTTTTTCAAATTATAGGATTAAAATATAATTTTATTTGAATTAGAATTAGTTTAATTGGAGGAGTTTTAGTTAGATTTGTTTGTTTACGTCAAACTGATTTAAAATCTTTAATTGCTTATTCTTCTGTTGTTCATATAGGAATTGGATTAGTTGGGATATTAACAATAACTTATTGAGGTTTATGTGGTTTTTATACATTAATAATTGGTCATGGATTATGTTCATCAGGATTGTTTTGTTTGGCCAATATTTCTTATGAACGATTAGGAAGACGAAGTTTATTAATTAATAAAGGATTAATAAATTTTATACCTACTATAGCATTATGATGGTTTTTATTAAGATCTGGTAATATAGCTGCTCCTCCTACTTTAAATTTATTAGGAGAAATTTCATTATTTAATACAACTGTAAATTGATCTTGATTTTCAATAATTTCTTTATCATTAGTTTCTTTTTTTAGAGCTGCTTACTCATTATATTTATATTCATTTAGTCAACATGGAAAAATTTTTTCTGGAGTTTTTTCGTTTAGAGAGGGAAAAATTCGTGAATTTTTATTATTAATTTTACATTGATTTCCTTTAAATTATTTAATTTTAAAGAGTGAATTTTTTATGTTATGTTTATATTTAAATAGTTTATTAAAAATACTAATTTGTGGTATTAGTGATATGAATTTATTCATTTTAAATTGTGAAATATTTATCTATTTGTAGAATTAGATTTTTTTTCTTATTTTTTCTTAGAATCAATATTTTTATAATAAGTATATATTTTATTATAAATGAGTTGGTTTATTTTTTAGAATGAGAAGTATTATCTTTAAATACAGTGGCTATTGTAATAACTATTTTATTTGATTGAATAAGATTAATATTTATATCTTTTGTTTTAATAATTGCTTCTTTAGTTATTTATTATAGAAAAGAATATATAAAAACTGATGAAAATATTAATCGATTTATTATATTAGTATTAATATTTGTATTATCAATAATGTTATTAATTATTAGACCTAATTTAATTAGAATTTTATTAGGATGGGATGGATTAGGTTTAGTTTCTTATTGTTTGGTTATTTATTTTCAAAATATTAAATCTTATAATGCTGGGATATTAACTGCTTTATCTAATCGAATTGGTGATGTTGCTTTATTGTTAGCTATTGCTTGAATATTAAATTATGGGAGATGAAATTATATTTTTTATTTAGAAATGATATTAAATAATTTCGAAATAAAATTAATTGGAATTTTAATTGTTTTAGCAGCTATAACTAAGAGAGCTCAGATTCCTTTTTCTTCATGATTACCTGCTGCTATAGCTGCTCCTACACCAGTTTCTGCTTTAGTTCATTCATCTACTTTAGTAACTGCTGGAGTTTATTTGTTAGTACGATTTAATGTATTATTAGAAAATACAATATTAGGCCAAGTTTTATTAGTTTTATCAGGATTAACAATATTTATAGCAGGATTAGGGGCTAATTTTGAATTTGATTTAAAAAAAATTATTGCTTTATCTACTTTAAGTCAATTAGGATTAATAATAAGAATTTTATCAATAGGATTTTATAAATTAGGAATTTTTCATCTTCTTACTCATGCTTTATTTAAGGCATTATTATTTATATGTGCCGGAGCTATTATTCATAATATAAATAATTCTCAAGATATTCGGTTAATGGGAGGATTAAGAATTTGTATACCTTTTACATCTGCTTGTTTTAATATTTCAAATTTGGCATTGTGTGGTATACCTTTTTTAGCTGGATTTTATTCAAAAGATATAATTTTAGAAGTTGTAATAATTAGAAATATAAATTTATTTTCATTTTTTCTTTATTTTTTTTCCACTGGTTTAACTGTATGTTATTCATTTCGATTAGTTTATTATTCAATAACAGGAGATTTAAATAATATAAGATTAAGTTTATTGAATGATGAAGGATGAATTATATTACGAAGTATATTAGGTTTATTATTAATAAGAATTATTGGAGGAAGAATGTTAAATTGATTAATATTTTCTAGAACTTATATAATTTGTTTACCTTTTTATTTAAAAATATTAACTTTATTTGTTTGTATTATTGGAGGCTTATTTGGATATTTAATTTCTAGAAATAATTTATATTTTGTTAATAAATCTTTAAAAAATTATTTTATTTCTGTATTTATAGGATCAATATGGTTTATACCTTATATTGTTACGTATGGAATTATTTATTGACCTTTAAATTATGGTCAATTAGTTATTAAAAGATTTGATCAAGGTTGATGTGAATATTTTGGAAGACAAAATATTGTTTATAAATTAGAAAAATATTCACAGTTAATTTTTATTATACAAAATAATAATTTAAAAATTTATTTATTATTATTTGTGTTATGAATCTTAATTTTATTTAATTTATTATTATTTTTATATTCAAATAGCTTATAAATAGAGTATAATATTGAAGATATTAAGGAGACTAATAAGTCTTTGAATATAAATAATTAAATTTAGTAATTTATAAAAAAAAATTATTTTATTTTTACAATGAAAATGTAAAGTTTTATTTAAACTATATAAATAGAAATATAAATGGAATTAAACCATTAAAAGAAAAAAGTTAGCAGCTTTTACTTGATCATCATATTTCCTTAATTGGAGATTATTCTCAATTATATCATTAACAGTAATATGCCTCTTTTTGGCTTCAATTAAAAGAATAAGGGTAATAATACCTAAAATTAGGTCGAAACTAATTGCAATCAATCGCTTCATATTCTTTTAAGGTAGATTGAATAATCAATATTTTTTGAATGCAAATCAACTGTTATATTTAACTACAACCCTAATTTGATCAATTTAGTATTCCTTGATTTCATTCATGGTATAATCCAATTAATAAAATTAAAATAAAAATAATTGATGAAATTGATCAAATTAATATATTCGAATATTTAAAAATAATAATTATTGGTAAAATTAATGCAATTTCTACATCAAAAATAAGAAAGATAATTGTAATTAAAAAGAATCGAATTGAGAATGGTAAACGTGATGAAGATTTTGGATCAAATCCACATTCAAAAGGAGAACTTTTTTCTCGGTCTATTAAAGATTTTTTTGATAGAATTGATGCTAATAATATAACAATAAATGAAATTAAAAATAAAATTAAAGAAATTGTTAAAATTATAAAAATTATCTATACTATTAATAATAGACCTTATGATTGGAAGTCAAATATACTTTTATACTATATAGATAATTTAAATTAACCACCTCATCAATAAATTGAAATATATAAAAATAATCATACAATATCAACAAAGTGTCAATATCAAGCAGCTGCTTCAAATCCAAAATGATGATTTTTAGAAAAATGATTATTTAAATGGCGTAATAAACAAATTAATAAAAATGTTGTTCCAATTAAGACATGAATTCCATGAAATCCTGTTGCTATATAAAATGAAGATCCATAAATAGAATCTGCAATTGTAAATGGAGCTTCAATATATTCATAAGCTTGTAAGATAGAAAAATAAATTCCTAATAAAACTGTAAAAAATAAACCTTGTGTTATTTGAGTGTGATTATTTTCTATAATTCTATGATGAGCTCAAGTTACAGTTACACCAGAAGTTAAAAGAATTGCTGTATTTAATAAAGGAATTTGAAAAGGATTAAAAGCAATAATTCCTATGGGTGGTCATGATGCTCCTAATTCAATAGTTGGAGATAAACTTCTATGAAAAAAAGCTCAAAAGAATCTTACAAAAAATAAAACTTCTGATAAAATAAATAAAATTATACCTCATCGTAATCCGATAGTAACAATATAGGTATGTAATCCTTGATATGTTCTTTCACGAGAAATATCGCGTCATCATTGATAAACAGTTAAAATTGTAATTATATTTCCTAATAAAAATAATGAAATATCGTATTGATGAAATCATTTAATTATACCTGAAACTGTTGTTATAGCTCCAATAGATGCTGTTAAAGGTCAAGGGCTATAATCTACTAAATGAAAAGGATGATTAGAATGTGTAGACATTAATTTACTTCTCTAGAATATAAAGTTCTTAAAACAGCAAATACATAGGATTGAATTATAGCAACAGCTGATTCTAAAATTAATAATGCAATTTGTGTAATTAGTAATAATATAATTAAAATAGAAGATATAGAAGGTCCTGTATTTCCTAATAAAGTTATTAATAAATGTCCTGCGATTATATTAGCTGTTAATCGAACTGCTAAAGTTCCAGGACGAATAATATTTCTAATAGTTTCAATACATACTATAAAAGGCATTAAAATAGCTGGAGTACCTTGAGGAACTAAATGGGCAAATATATGTTGAGTATGATTAATTCATCCATAAATTATAAAACATAATCATAAAGGTAAAGCTAATGTTAGAGTTAATGTTAAATGACTTGTTCTAGTAAAAATATAGGGAAATAATCCTATAAAATTGTTAAATAAAATTATAGAAAATAGTGAAATGAAAATAAAAGAAGAACCATTATGCCCTGAAGGTTCTAATAAAGTTTTAAATTCTTTATGTAAAGTAGTTAAAATTTTATTTCAAAAAATATTATATCGAGAAGGTATTAATCAATATATAGATGGAATCAATAATAAGCCTAAAAATGTTCTTATTCAATTTAATGATAAGTTAAAAATTCTAGATGAAGGATCAAAAACAGAAAATAAATTAGTTATCATTTTCAATTTAATGAATTTAGTTTACTTTTTTTTAAATTAAAAGATTTAGGTGAAGATGGAATATAAGAATAATAATTTAAAATTGAAAATAAAATAAATGAAATTGAAAAAATAATAAATAAACTTAATCATTTAATAGGAGCTATTTGTGGAATTAAAAAATATTAATTTATATGTTAATAATTTTAGTTTGACATACTAATGTTATTTTTTAACTAATTTTTTATTCATTAGAAGTAATTGCTAATTTACTATTATATGGTTTAAGAGACCAGTACTTGCTTTCAGTCATCTAATGATTAATTTAATTAGATGAAATTCATTTAATAAAAAAATTAACTGGAATTCTTTCAATTACAATAGGTATAAAACTATGATTAGCACCACAAATTTCAGAACATTGTCCATAAAATAATCCTGTACGGTTAATAAAAAAATTTGTTTGATTTAAGCGTCCAGGAGTTCCATCAACTTTTACACCTAAAGTGGGAATAGTTCATGAATGAAGAACATCTGCAGCAGTTACTAAAATTCGAATTTGACAATTTATTGGTAAAATTACTCGATTATCAACATCTAATAATCGAAATCCATTATCAGGCAATTCATTAGTTGGAATTATATATGAATCAAATTCGATATTATTAAAATCAGAATATTCATAACTTCAGTATCATTGATGGCCAATTGTTTTTAAAGTGAGTGAAGGTTCATTAATTTCATCTAATAAATATAATAATCGTAAAGAAGGAAAAGCAATAAAAAATAAAATAATTGCAGGTAAAATAGTTCAAATTATTTCAATTATTTGACCATGAAGTAAAAATCGATTTACAAAAGAATTTAAAAATAATATAGTTATTAAATAACTAACTATTACAGTAATTATAATTAAAATTAATAATGAATGATCATGGAAAAATGTTAATTGTTCCATTAAAGGAGAAGTTCTATCTTGTAATCCTAAATTAGATCATGTTGACATTAATTCTAATAAAAGTAAAATTCTTTATATATGGAGCTTAAATCCATTGCACTAATCTGCCATATTAGAAAATAACTAATAAAGGCAATTCATTATATCTATGTTCAGCAGGAGGTGTATTTTGGTATCATTCAATAGATGATCTTAATTGAATAGGATAAATTACTTCACGTTGAGAAATTAAACTTTCTCAAATAATGAAAAAAAAAAATAAAATTCCTAAAAATGAGATTGATGATCCAATAGTTGATACAATATTTCAAGTGGTATAAGCATCTGGATAGTCTGAATAACGTCGTGGTATACCTGCTAAACCTAAAAAATGTTGGGGAAAAAATGTTAAATTAACTCCAATAAATATAATTGTAAATTGACTTTTTAATCATTTTATATTTAAAGTTAATCCTGTAAATAAAGGATATCAATGAATAAATCCAGATATAATAGCAAATACAGCTCCTATTGATAAAACGTAGTGAAAATGAGCAACTACATAATATGTATCGTGTAAGATAATATCAATAGATGAATTAGCTAGAATAACTCCTGTTAAACCTCCCACAGTAAATAAAAAAACAAATCCTAATGCTCATAAAATAGCTGGAGAATATCTTAATTGTGTTCCGTGTAAAGTTGCTAGTCAACTAAAAATTTTAATTCCTGTAGGTACAGCAATAATTATTGTTGCAGATGTAAAATATGCTCGTGTATCTACATCTATTCCTACAGTAAATATATGATGAGCTCAAACAATAAAGCCTAATAATCCAATAGCTAATATAGCATAAATTATTCCTAATGATCCGAAAGTTTCCTTTTTTCCTGATTCTTGACTAATAATATGAGAAATTATTCCAAATCCTGGTAAAATTAAAATATAAACTTCTGGGTGACCAAAAAATCAAAATAAATGTTGATAAAGAATTGGGTCACCTCCACCAGCAGGGTCAAAAAAAGATGTATTTAAATTTCGATCTGTTAATAATATAGTAATAGCTCCAGCTAAAACTGGTAAAGATAATAATAATAAAAAGGCAGTAATTACTACGGATCAAACAAATAAAGGTATTCGATCAAGAGTAATACCAGTAGTTCGTATATTAATTACAGTTGTAATAAAATTTACTGCACCTAAAATTGATGAAATACCTGCTAAATGTAAAGAAAAAATAGCTAAATCAACAGAAGCTCCTCCATGAGCAATTCTTGAGGATAAGGGTGGGTAAACTGTTCATCCTGTACCAGCTCCATTTTCAACTATACTGCTTACTAGCAGTAGGGATAAAGCAGGAGGTAAAAGTCAAAATCTTATATTATTTATTCGGGGGAATGCTATATCGGGGGCTCCTAATATAATTGGAACTAATCAATTTCCAAATCCTCCAATTATAATTGGTATAACTATAAAAAAAATTATAATAAAAGCGTGAGCTGTAACAATTACATTATAAATTTGATCATCTCCAATTAAAGCACCTGGATGACCTAATTCAGCTCGAATTAAGATTCTCAGAGAAGTTCCAATTATTCCTGCTCATGCTCCAAAAATAAAATATAAAGTTCCAATATCTTTGTGATTAGTAGAAAATAATCATTGTCGCGATTAAGTGGCTGAAGTTTAGGCGATAGATTGTAAATTTATTAATAAGAGTGTTCTTCTTAATCAATAGCTTTATAGTCAATAATGATATTAGACTGCAATTCTAAAGGAGTAAGATTTACTAAAGCTTAAAGGAGTAATCCTATATTTATAGCTTTGAAGGCTATTAGTTTATTTAACTTAAAGCCTTAAAGCATATAATATAATAATGAAATTAAAAATAATCCATTAATTGAAATAAAAGATAGTAATAATAAACAATTTAAATTAAAATTATTGTATTGTATCTTAATAATTCAATTATTTTCATAGTAATTTAATATAAAAGCAGAATAGCAAATTCGTAAGTAAAAAAATAAAGTAATTAATGTTGAAAATATTAAAATTAATAATAAAAATAATTGATTATTAAAAGAAAGTTGTTGAATAACAATTCATTTTGGTAAAAATCCTAAAAATGGAGGAAGACCTCCTAAAGATAAAAAATTTATTAATAAAATGAATTTAATAATTTTTGAATTAAAAAATAAAGAAAATAATTGATTTAAATGGTATCTTTTAAAAATATTAAATATTAATGTTAAAATTAATGATAAAAAAGAATATATTAAAAAATAAATTAATCAAATGGATTCATTAATATTTAATGTTAAAAGTATTCATCCTAAATGATTAATAGAAGAAAAAGCTATTAATTTTCGCAATGAAGTTTGATTTAATCCTCCTAATGCTCCAATAATAACAGATAAAATAACTCTAATAAAAAGTAATTCTTTAATATTTAAATAAGAAATTAATATTAAAGGTGCAATTTTTTGTCAAGTTATTAAAATTAAAGCGTTAATTCAAGTTAATCCTTCTATTAAATTAGGAAATCAAAAATGAAAGGGAGCAGCTCCTCTTTTTAATAGCAATGAAGATATTATTATTATTGAAATATATGATATATTTAATTCAAAATTTATATTATATTTCAATAATATTAAAATAATAGAAAATAATAAAATAGTTGAGGCTAAGGCTTGCGTTAAAAAATATTTTAATGAGGATTCTGTTGATATTAAGTTATTATCTCTTATTAAGGGGATAAAAGATAATAAATTAATTTCTAATCCTATTCAAGCTCCTAATCATGAATTAGATGTAATTGTAATAATTGATCCTATAATTAAAATAAAAAAAAATAAAATTTTTGAAGAATTATTAAAAATTAAAAAGAAAAGGATTAAAACCTTTATAAATGGGGTATGAACCCAGTAGCTTAATTAGCTTATCTTTTTATATTTTAGTGTATGATGCACAAAAGTTTTTGATACTTTTAGAAATAGTTTAATTCTATTAAATATAATAATGAATATAAATTTCATTTACATGATTTACTCTATCAAAGTAACCCTTTTATCAGGCAATTCATT